ATCCGGGGAGTTGAAGAACTTTTTGCAGCTTCAGGTTACCAATCTCTTCTGGAATGCTTCCACTAAGACCATTCTGTCTCTAAATTAGCAATTCCTGATTTTCCAGTTGACCAATCTCCCTAGGTATTGGCCCCACCAAACTGTTTGATGAGAGATCAAGTGTCAACTGGTTCACCAACGCTGTTATTCCTGGGAATATTGATCCAGTGAGGTTATTCTGGCTTGCATCAAGGTGCTAGAGCCGAGACTGGTTACCAAAAGCTGCTGGTATCGACCCGTTGAATGTGTTCATGTGAAGGTCCAGGATCTCCTCGAGGATGAAGGCCAGATCACGCCCAATTCGATCCTTGAAAGACCCATTGCACTACAGCGGCAGCTCGGGCTCGAGCAACGGCGGGAGATAAGTCTTCTCTTCATTCAGCATTCAGTCTATCTTCGGAAAGCTGCAATAATTGATGCACGCAGACGATGTGAAATGCTTTCTTGATTTACTAATAGGTGGTGCCTAGACGCTAGGAAAAAGTGAGGATTATAGCTTCTGCCCCATAGACCATTCGGAAATGAGAGGAATTTCACTCCCATCGACTGAGAAAGAAATCGGTGGTCTATTGATTCGAGAGCTAGCCGAATAGCTTAACTATCAGTGACATATGCGAACGACCGGTTCGTCAGTAATGAAAAAGGTAGAAAAAAAAGATCCATCTGCGAGTGGTTCGGCTTTTTCCTAAGCAAGGACGGAGCCGTCGAGTGAGGATTGGCTGAGCGTGCTTTCGCTGCTCGTGGTGGAGTACTCTATGAATTATTCGCTCTATTATTGCCTCAGGATCTGATCGGGAAGTAAACTACAGCCAATCAGTAGACAATTCTGGTGGACATGAATACCGACCTGTTAGGTGAGAGAGTCAAAGCCGCTGCTTTCCTCTTCATTACAATTTTACGGATTTGACTCAGTTTGAGAGAGAAACCGCCTTGGGCTAGGAAGAAGAAGACCGCGGTGAACCATAAAAGCTAAAGCAGGTAGGCCTATTCCTTCTGAAAGATCCGAGGTCTTCCTCATCAGAGGCTCTAGCGCCTTACTTTCCTTCCGTTTTTCCAATCCCGATTCGAGCTATGAGCTGTGGCACAAGCCAGTTGAAGAAACCATTGCCGAGAAACCATTCGTTTTCTTTCTTTTCAATGATCCTACTCGAGATAGGGAGAGTAAAAGCCCTCATTGTCCAACCTGTCTATCTAGTGCACTTTCTCCTTGCTCTAATGAACTGAACACCGACTTATTTTTATTGTTACAGATCTAGCTATTTCTCTGCCAAAGCCCCCGCTAAAAAGCTAGGAATCTAATGAGTTACGAAACACGAAAGTCAGAAGGACAGTAGGTTTAGTGAACCCTCGGCGCTAACATAGTTCAAAGACTCGCTTCCCTTTCTATAGAGCCAATCTCTCCAAATTCCCGACCCAAAGCGAAAGCTGTAGATGCTGATTAATCACCAGTGGATCATAGGTCCAAAGCAGGACCGAGCAAAGCACTATTCTAATAAATACGTAGTTGTGCCGACAGAAGTAGAAGGCGCGCCAAGGGCAAAAAGACGAAGCGATTTCCTCTTGTTCGAGTGTTAAGCAAGCCTGTTGCCTCTTGTTGTTCTAGGGTCAGCAAGTAGGAAACAAGGCTTGTCATGTGTCTTCTGTTCCTGTCCCCTTCCAAGTTAGGGGATGGTTCATGCCTTTTGAAATGAGATTCTGAGGAAGAAACGCGCGCTGTATCACGAGTTAGTAGGTCAATGAAGGGAACGATAGCTCAACTTGTTTTTATGAAGTCAGATTTCCCTTGTTTTGCACTTCGCAAGGGGATGACTTGCGCTTGCTGTAGCCTCACTTTTTCTAGTTCGAAAGGAAGAAATACTCCATCTGTTTGTTCTTGACTTAAGCAGTTCCTGTAGTTAGGTTTCGTCAATCAAAGAGGAAGGAAGTATGATTCAAGTCACTAGTTTACTGGGTTTTTTGCCTTGGTAGTCCGGGAGATACTGATTATGTCGGTACGGACAAGTTCGATTCGAGCAAACTATGGAGAAGTACAACATGCGTGAATTAGCCATTGGAAATGGAGGTACAAGCGAGCGACTAAGTCGATTTCCTTTGTTTTTGGCGATAATGAAACTAGAGAAGCTGCTGTGAGCGACGGGAAGCCATTTTCAGAAATGTGTAGAAGGAGAAACGTTTCTTTCCCTTCCTATTGCGTTTAGCAATGGGGATATAATATAGTGAAACATCCCGAGTTATATTATACATGGAGCAATGGCCCCCCTTTCGGGCGCATGCTTCCCCTTCTCAGTCTCTTTCGCACTGTTTGTTCACTCTGATCTGAGCTGGATGTCAGTAGCTGTTTCTTCTTCGACGAGCTCGACTCAGATATATCTTCCGCCCGGGTGGCACAAGCAAAGAGAGATTGCGCTCTCTTTTCCGAGAGATTCTTTCCAAACTTGTCAAGTAGATGACTGGCTGGATAGCGAGTACTACTTTATTCGCGGTACTAACCTCCCCTCAAGTCCCAGGAAGAGAGAAAGGATACCATATTACAAGTAGGTGGTTGCTTAGAGCTTATGGCTAAGAATGCCACCCGCCTTACACACACTCGGATGAAATCATCCTACGTAAGAAGACAAAAGGGATAAGAAGAAAGCTTCGGGTCTAATGGAGCAGCTTGATCGCTAGCTTCGACCTCCCCATTTCTACTTACGTTACTATGGATCAAGCATTATTACAGGAATCTCGGGCGAACCAGAAGGGACATCGTTCGAGCTTTAGTTAAGCGACTCATAAGAGGATCAATGGGCCTTCCCTTCTCCCTCCGTATGGATACAAAGATGGACATATTAGCAGCTTAACGTATCTCACGACTATCTTGGTTCATACTACCACCTCCAATAATCCCTTTGGTTGAAGCATCGAATGGCGAACCCCGACCAAAGGGAGTGCATTCCTTTTCATTCGATTTCAAGTAGATACCAAACTTGAACTACGTCTTTAACTGATTGTATTAGAAGCTGCCCTATCAAGAACCACCCTGTAGAAGCATCTCAACCACCTAACTCGAATAATAATATAAAAAGAGAAAACATAGTCCATCTATAAGAAGAGGCGTCTACTCCTCCATTCTCTCGCTAAGGCATTGGTTTCAAAGTGCATTTCAGATCGATAAGCTCAGAGTTGGGCTGTTTCTTGTATCTGATGGAGCATGAGGTTGGTTCAGCCCTCCAGTGGTGTAATAGCGGCTTTCGTACCAACAATCTTTTCCTTTCGCCAGAGGGCAATAATTCATTTCTAGTTTTTTATACGAGCTACGCATGACCTTGATTTATCTATCCAGATGGGAGAGATTAAGGGAAACATTGCTTTTCATATTCTATTATAGGTCATCGCTGGGAGTAAGGAATCTAGTTAGTTAGATGCTTAACCCAATCGTGCGTGCATTTTATTCTTTGTTTGGTTTTCGGGACCCCACGTACTAGTGATGGTGGAAAAAAGTGAAGTGAGGCTACTGCAGTCACAGCCCTCTCAGCACCTCTATCAATCGATGATTCAGCATCGCAAGAGTCATGTTTTAGCTGCCCTTCATAACGTCCCGCTGCCCGATACAAGGCCAAAAGCGGATCACCTCTTACTTAGTGCCAATTCTTTCAAAACTGGCATTTCCACTCTCTATTTTTTATGGCTTGGGCGTTATAATCTCTATTGTTTCAAAAGAAGAAGAAACACTAGCTGCCTGCATGAGGAGGTGTCTCTAGGGGTCTTTACGCAACCCGGTCAGAGCTAGGAAGAAGATTTTAAGGATACCACCAAAGGTTCATGCGAATGCGGAGTCGAAATTGATACTGTTTTTGCTTCTACTTTCTTTGTGAAAAGGTCCATCCTATCCTAATTATTTCTTGATGCTCAACTGCTTTTCCCTAATGTAGTGTGCTCAGTGGAGTAAGAAACCTATGCCTTTTTCTCATTTGCATGACCGTTCCTAGAATGTGGATCCAGTTTTCCCAAAGATACTTTATTTCCATCTGCATTCCTATTTGCTGTGGGCTTTGGCGCCCAACATTTCTATGTTTCATTTCTTTCAAAACTAGCCTAGCTTTTCACTCGTGCGTAGGGGGAAGAGGAATCTTACTTCATATCGCTTGCAAAGCACTTATTAAATGGGGGTGCGTTAATTCACTCGAAACTAGCCTTTGCACAAGAGAATTGCTCCTTTGTATGACCGAACCCTCGGCTTTGTCTCATTCAAGCTATAAAAGTAAGAAATAGCTCAGCTCAGTCTTTCTCACGAGGTGGATTCGAACCACCAACAATGTCTCCTTTTAGTAGATCGTGATCTGTCGTCCTCCTCATTATAGTCCTCCTAGAATTCAATCAAGTCTTTTCGCCGGAATACATCCTGTCTTTTCACCTTTGTAGTCCTATGCATAGTCAGTACTATAGCCCCAATCATAGCTACTAATAAAATCAGATATCTATTTCTTTTTTCCAGACTTAAAAAAAAACGGATCAAGAATACTCTTGTAACAACAACCAACTTTTCAATCCCTATTTTGATACTTGTCATAACGAGCAAAATATGGCTGCAGAATTTTGGATTTTACCCGCTCGTTTTCTAGATCGTACTTTATATCTACTAGGTCTTTACTAAAAAAGCCGTGCATAAATCTTCTTGTTTTGGTCGAGGTAGTATCAAAATAAGTTGTTTAGGCGGCAAGAAAGAGAGGACATAGGTAGTTGGCTCTGCCTCTGCCTGCCATACACTAAATTAAGCATACTATGAGGAGGAGGATGAGGGTAGTTTGATCGAGACCATCCACCTATACTTAAAGAAGAAAACGTGACCGTTTGAACACCTCTCCGCAACTACTTCCCGAATCAGCACCGTCTGGAGGCTTTGCATCTGTATTATATTTGGATCCGCCTTTATTAATTCTTGTTGGATAAACAGATATGGGTAACAATTGTGAAGAATAAGCCCTGGTATCTTAATAATTGAGCTACGAACCCTACCTTTGATACCGGTATTTACGATAGAGAGATTACCTACCACCAGCCTGGTGGCAACGGGTGTCTGGTCTGTCCCCCCCCTTGTGCTCCCAACCATCCTCTTCCCTTCTCAATGGAAATAATTATGTATTTATAGAAGTGGAACCGTTCGCTACTCGTGAAACCGCTGATAGCTAGACTGGGATGAGTAGAAAACAGAAAAAAGAAATAGATATTGGGGCAGAAATACTGAGTTGAGGAGCAGGTTTTTAAGCAGGAATGGAGGGACTCATCCTTTAGTGCTCGGCGTTAAGTTGATGAAACCAGTTCTGTTCCGTGAGCAGGCTCTCTCTCTGGGTCGGTTGTTTGACCAGTGCCAACTTCTTACGATTCTTCCTCCAGATGCCCCATTCTTTTCGATTCAACTGATCCTTTTTGTTTTTTGCCATGTGATGGGTGACCCAATTTCACCATATTTGTTTCTTTTGTGCGCAGAGGGGCATTGTTGAGAAGTTAGAACATGGGCATTGATTGTGGAATTCATTTACTCATGTTAGGCTTCTTTTCTTCGTTTTAGCTCTTTATAGTATCATCTATCGCGAAGCGTCGCCAATGCGTCTTAAAAAGCGCTAAACAGGCCTTCTAATCCCTGTGGTCTGGCCGAGGGTGCCTTGTGATTGCCATTACCCGACAACAACCATCTCTTTGCTTGCCTCTTCGATTTGGATTGGATTTCGAGATCATTGTAATTCCCATATTATTGTCTTTATCGAATCGTTTATTTCTCTCTTGGCCTTCTTCGTCGTCTCTCATTGCTGGTTAATGTGAACAAGGAAGGTAAGAGCATAGGCCCAGATCATTTCTATGGGAGCTTGGTCAGCTTTCGGATGCGAAGGGTTGAAGCCCATTCCGATCGAAGTACAAGTGCCTGGTTGTACTTCTCTCTGTCATTGCTTGCTCAACAAGAAACAAATAACTAGTTTGGAAAAGTAACAATTGCCCTCCTGAGGTAAAGGGCTGGGGGAACGAGCAAAAGCAACTTTCTTTCCAGAGCTCGAAAACCATATAAGACTATTTCATAAGAGGGTTAGTGCCTCAACCTCAACAGGTTTCAAAAGGATTATTGCCTGTTCCCTTAACTCTGTTCGGACTAGATATCCTGAATCTAGTCCTCACTCTCCTTGCCCACTGACTGAAGAAGCTCCCTAAGAGTGTACAACAACAGCGGGGTTGGCGCCACTCCGAACCAACAATCCCGTCTGCTCTCTTCTCAAGTCTTCTCGTTCAATCAATCAAAGTTTTAGAAGGCCGTTAAAGACATTCATTGTGGTTGAGCAGTGAGAAGTGCACTTCTAGCGAAGGGGAAGCAAGAGCAGAGGTTCCAACAATTGTTGGTATCTTTCATCCATCCAGGCTTACCCGTCTCATAATTGCTAACTGGATCAGCGTCATGCAGCTATGCTTTTTGTGAAAGGATATTCGTGAAATGATGTTTCATCGAAATGGTTCATTGTCCATGTTACCGCATCACCGCATGGATTACCGAGATGGTTGGCACTCACCATTTTTGAATAGGAATCAGAAACCCATTCTTTTGTTCGAGAAATCGGGCAGCAGAACTCGTGTCAGTGGATTCCCTGCTCAAGCAAACAAACTCAGTGCTATGTTTCTGTTGACTGAGGATCGCATTCCTCCAGCATTTGTTCTTTCTGACGAGGACAACACTTCTTTACTGGGATTCAAGTAAGCGACTATTGCTTTAGCTTTCACCACTCGTAATAATAGTTATCTTGAGCTCATTGTATTCCAAAATGGAGAGGGAACAACTCGCTAATGGTATGGCCATTGCCCTGATCTTTTTGGTTAGTATGGAGATATGTTATCCTAAAGGTGAGCTTGAAAGAAGGCAACGTGAGCGGAGGTAGCTAGCGTCTCGTTATGCTTAATATCATTCCAATCTGTTAATAATAAACACTACTTGTATCTCTTTTGCTTCGCTTGGTTGATTCGTTTCACTACTTCAAATAAAACAATGAACGGGTTCCTGTGTGCCCAAAGGGACTACGTTCCTAAAGTTCTAATTGATCATTCAATCGATCTAGGAATCATGCATGGCACAAGGTAAAGGATGGAATGAGACATCTGATAAAGAGCCTAGAATGACCTTTCCCGATCTTTCGAAGGGTAAGAATCAAATAAGAAGTGTGTTGAGCAGTGAGGAGCACAACGATTTGTGCTCTGAGCGATAGAGCTAAGCCAAAGGAGTACAACGGAGCTAAGCCAAGGACAAGGAAGAGAAGACGAAACAACCATTGCCAAGGAAGAAGACTCCTTACGAAAGCAGGTTCAAACCTTTGTTCCTTGTTCCTCGGCCTTAGTTAGCATTTTTCGATGAAATACACCTTTGTCCTGCGATGCATGGTGAGAGTGTGAATGGAGGCAAAGCCATGTAAGAAGGCAAGAGACAACAAGGCTAGTTCTTTTCATTGGGAGACCCAAGTATTTTTACTACATTGGATAGGTGATAGCTCTTCTTCCTTGGTAACCTCATCTGAGCTCCCCCGGCGTTCTTTGCTCGCCAACTACCCTTATTGTCGAATGGACTTTCTATTCGATTTCATAATTCGAATTCATATACTCTAAACGTTGTTGAAAACCTGTGCTATGTCTTCGTACACGAAGGCATCTAAACGTGGCTTCATTGTTGCTTAAAGGGGAACCTGAATCGATCGATATCTTGTCATGAGAATGGCATCATCGAATCAAAGCAACCCTGCTCGTCGAATCTTTACCAGAGGAAAGTCAGCATGGAGTTAGCACAGTCTATGACTCGGTCCTAGTCTTTTCGCATAAGGCTTAGCTTAAAAAGACGAGTGTGTTTTTGCCTTGCTGCGTCATACCCAATCCTCCTTCTTTTCCGTTTCCACGCTCTGAAATCAGAGCTGTAGCCTTCGCCATTGGTGGAAAAAGGTCTCGCATTGGCGGAACAGAGCAGAGGGTTGCCACCTTTGTCCACATATTATTACCTTCAAGTAACCGTCCACTCCAGCCTCTTACGCTGATCCAGTGCCATTGCTAATTATGTTTCAGTCGTGTTACTTTCCTATCGTAACCTAGGCTTACACAAGTTTAGTACTCGATTAATATGGGCGGTACCGTTCCAAAATCGAATGGCCAAGACGTAAAGCTTAAAGTGATCCATACCTCCTTGCTAGGCTAGCCTTCGAGCGAGTCCAATCTCACAGCTCATACCTTCACCCCCGGGGGCGGTCCCTTTTCCCTATACCCCATGCTTAGTCCCCTTCTTTGGTCGTAGATGAAGTATGATTGGAGAAAAAAGTACTCGTTTCGTCCAGTCCCATCCCGCAAGTCCTCCCTCTTCACATGGATGGATTTGCGTTTCCATCACAAAGAGGATCCTCCTGCTTCAAAACAATGCGAAGCTCACGAACAAGGCACTGGAGCATGCTTTTCGATTCCTAAATGCCCTTTCTCTTTACCATATCTATTTCTTGGATCAATGAGACCATCAAAGATGCTTGATCTTACCCTCATTCGAGAAGGTCTTAGTTGGGTGAGGCAAGTCATGATAAGAAAATCATGGGTGATAAGACCAATGAAAGAAACCCATATCATCATTGACAGAAAAGTGGATAGACCACAGGAATCATGAATGAATCGAGGCTTCAATGATACAAGCTTTATAATGATACTCTATCAACGTAACTTATTAAATAGGGGCATCCCGACTTGCTTCATTCAATAGAGAAGAGACGAGACGGACTTCCATAGAGCATAGATACCCGCTTTTGATTCAGAATACATGAGACCCGGGCTTAGAAGTTATGAGATGACAGTACCTGATAGTCATATCGACTTAAGGACATGGTTTGGGTCCCACGAGAGGAAGAAACGAAGATGTCTGGTCGTGGGACTGGTAACCTTGTCTGCTCTAGTACGAGTGATCCGGTATTCATTACATCAATTCTATCGTGTCAAATCGGGTCAAATAGCTCAGTCTTTCACTCGAAAGCCTGGCATCCGCTACCGGTCAACTACTCTTAACTCCTGGGGTCGGAATAAGCTTCCGCTTCTCAGCCATATCCATCTTCAGCTTCTCCGCCTTTCGCTGATCCACTTTCATCGGAATCAGTAGACATAGTATCCGGGTGGAATGCGGGTGCTGTTAACCGGGTTCTTCTTTTCATTTTTGGCTTGAATAGAGAAGCTGCCTGCAGACGCCGCAACGAACATGTATTCACTATTTATTGTACGACTATTCTCGTGCCTACTATCTAGTTCGAGTCAAAGCATAAAGCTCTAAATTTAGTGCTTGCTTGCAAAAAGACATATTGAAGAAAAGAGTAGATTCTAATCAATATGGCGCCCCTGGACCCTTTTATTAAATAAAAGCGCAGTATCAAGTAGAAGTTGATTCCGGTTGAGGAAAAGAAAGCTACTTCTCCAGCACTAGCACTTGCTTGAATAAGTGCTTGCTAAGGAACCGGCATAATCAAATTGCACGTCTGCTTCCCTTGTTGGGTCCAATTGAACCCTTAGACAACACCCAAGCTTCCATAAGAGTGCGAAGTGGAAGTACCTAACAGGGCCCTATCTTATTCAAGTCTCATTTGGAGGGGATTGCAGGATTTGATCCATCGCCCCCGGTCCAAAGGACAATCAAAATAATGGTACTTCACCTTCGATTGGATCTAGCTATAATCTACGTTTGGAAGAGTATAAAGATATGGAGCTCAAAGGCAACAGCACGAAGGAACCTTTTGATTGAGCAAGCATGCGAAGCAAGCGACAGAGACCAAATAGGCGAGATTAGTTAAGGAAACGGGGTACTTCTGTGGCTAGAAGGCTTTTTTATGATTTTAAGGAAACCTTGAGGAGGGCTTATCGATTGTCACCCATAGCCATTGCTAGATCTATTATTGCTTGATTTTCCTGTGGTAGATGAACACAATACTGCGGGGAAAGCTAAAAGACAATACAGCCGTCCCATGGGGTATAGGCGAACGATACATTCATTGTACGATCCATTACGTTCCTGTGCTTTAACGTTTGTTTGAAATTGAAAGATAGGATTGTACTCGTGAGGTAGGTAAAGACCTTGTAGAAACTTTCTATTTTATTAATCCTGTTTTGGAGCCGGGAGATCAATTTCCTAAATGAAACATGCCTTCAGATTCTTCTTCCGAATAATAACTCTGACATGGAAGAGAGGCCTGTTCGATTATCCGGATCTTCGTAAGCTTGCTGTAGTATTGAATCGAACATTCCACAAGAGATCTATTGGCGATAGAACTTTTGACCCGGGAGACCCCTGATCACATCGTATCAACTATTGAACTTTTCATACGCATTTCTTTATAATGAAAACTATTTGGCTGGTCATCGGATCGGCTTGGCCAGCCCGGAAGTAATACGAAGTGAACGGGAACCTTGCGCATGCAGCGCTAACAGCTTTCGACTCGAGTACAGTAGGAATAGTTTCCTTAACCTGAGTGACCAAAGGAAGAACGCTCTTGATACATTCGGAAGATCGCATTGAGTAGGTGGCTCCAGCCTGCCAGGAGCCCATCTTTAATAGTAAGTTCGGATTGCTAAGATAGGAGCAAAGCCGAACGTAAGCATCGGTACGGATCGACTGGCCCGCCCACCATCACCACCGGAACTTTCACCTCTCGGCTCAGAGAGTTTATCGCATCCATATCTTCTTGGGGCTTTCTGGTATCTTTTATAGATTCCTTGAGATGGAGGCACTAGTGTGACTTTAGGTGACCTAAGTTACTTAAGATGACTTTCGGAGTAGTTCTGCTCGAGCTGCGGGTAATTCATTTTCCGGATGGTGCTTCTCAATAGAAGGATCGATACGGGTAGGACCACTAACCAACAGGAAAGCATCTCCAGATCCGATATGAGAACTTGCTTCTCTATACGAAATTCATTAAATGAAAAGGTAACTGTATGCGCTCTATGCGCTTTGTCTTCATCACCATTATATCCTTTTTCTCTCTTGTGGAACGACTTGGGAAAGTTGCCCAGAAAGACAATAAAACTCCCGTATTCGCCCTTTCTTGCTTGCCCCTAACCAGAATAAAGGTCACAATGAAACTTTGAGAAATTGGACTCCGCTAAGACCCGCTTGTGTTCCTTTATATGACCACTAGAGCCGGTAGAGGATCAAACGGAGGTAGAACTTAGCAATCGAGCCTACTCACCCGACTCGGTCCACCCGTATGCGAGGTTTGGGGCTCCTACGAGACGTGGTAGGTAGGCAATCTCCTACTATGCGTTTTTCATCCCACTCCCTCTATCAACATAAGTAAATGTGCATAAAATAAATACAACTGCTCAGTAAAATCTCTATGCGCCAATACATGGAAAGATCCAATAAAGAGTACCGATTGGATAAATGAACAATGCGACATCTATTCCAGAATAGAAGAGGGTCAATTGCGCCGGCTTAGTGCTTTATTTCTATCTATGTTATAATTCACAAGCTTTTATTGTGATCTCCTGTCCCCCTAACTCTCGTGCTTTCTTTTCGAACAGTAAGTATTTCGTGGGGCCTTAAAGAGGAAATGGGAAATATGTTGCGGGTTTTCATTTCATAAGAACAACCAAAAAGTAATGGTAGCCTTCGGTTAGGAACCTCTCCCGTTGTCCGGTTAATCTGACCCAGCTTTTGCATAAAAATAATGAGGGTCCCTAATCTTTAGATAACCTTAAGAACACCTTAATAAACATGGGAGGCTAAAGGAATGTTTGTAGGAGTCTATCACCTACGTCATTTCGTAAAAAAGAAGACTACTTTGCTCGACCAATTCCAGTTGACCCAGAACTTATTTAGGCTTTAGGCTTTTCAGGTATATCCCAACATTCACTTTTGTTTGGCAATTCTCCTCCTTCGATCCTTATCCCCGATTATCTCGTCTTCGATTGATCTATCCGCTCCAATCGTTTCTTGCGATTCGACCCCTCCACTCAATCTCTCTCGCCTCTCTCCATCTCTTTCGTTCCATCTTCCTCCCTAGTCTCTGTCCATCTCTTTCACTTGCCCCTGCGCCTAAAGGAATGGCTCGTTTCATCAATTCCCCGGCACCAGGCTAAGATGAGTTCATTCCACTCAAATACCTTTGAATAGCACAGGGGGTATCATTGCTAGAATTGAAAGACTAGAGCATATTGTCGTCTAACGTGTGTGACTCTACTTACGAATTGTCATTTCAAACCAGACTTAGTCAATTTCCTGCTGGCCTGGCGGCTGCTTCTATGAGGTCATATTTCCTTTCACTTTGGGAGATACCACCTACCCGGCATGTTCTAATAGTAGTAGTGTTGGGCTTGTCCTAAATCTAAATATAGTAGTTCATTGGATCTGATAGGTCCAGTTTATTACTATAATGGAAAGAATAGAGTGAGGAATGATGAGCTATTAGGCTAACCGTACCTAAAAATAGGATAACCGGAAAAAATAT